ACGCATGCAAGAAGGAAGTTTGAGCTTGATGCAAATGGCTAAAATTTCTTCTGCTTTATATAATTATCAATTAGATAAAAAGTTATTCTATGTAGCAATTCTTACAGATCCTACAACCGGTGGAGTAACAGCCAGTTTTGCTATGTTAGGAGATATCATTATTGTTGAACCTAATGCAACCATTGCATTTGCGGGTAAAAGAGTAATTGAACAAACATTGAATACGACAGTACCCGAGGGTTCACAAACATCTGAGTATTTATTCGAAAAAGGTTTATTCGACCCAATAGTACCACGTAATCTTTTAAAAGGTGTTCTGAGTGAGTTATTTCAACTCCACGGTTTCTTTCCTTTGAATCACAGTTCCAAAAATTAAAGTATAGCACTAGATTCGCTTATTTCATTTGTAGCGAACAAAAATAAATATTTAATTCATCGTAATCGTAATTAAAAGAAACAATATATATATTGTTTTCCTTGTTGACATAAGTTCTCCTTGTGGATAGACAGAGGTTTCGGATAATTATATTTTTTCTTTTGTTTTTTATTTTATTTATAATTATTTATTTAATATATTAAAATAAAAATAATATTATTTACAATATAATAATAACTTGATATTACTTATGATAGATATATCCTAAATAAGCATAAGAGGATATCTTTTTAATAGATAGAAATAGTATAGAAATAGTAAATCGAGGCATCTATTCTATGACAGATTTCAACTTACCCTCCATTTTTGTACCTTTAGTGGGCCTAGTATTTCCGGCAATTGCAATGGTTTCTTTATTTCTTCATGTCCAAAAAAATAAGATTGTCTAGACCCAATGGTAATGAATCTTATCAAGTGATTTCAACACTGTATGATAATACGGATATTTATTTCGTGTAATATGGTATGATATGTGGCTTTTGCCAAACACACAAGTGAAAGAACTTTTATGCGGATATATAATATCTGTATAAATACATGTATATGTGGATATAGCTGATTCAAAATGAATTAGCGAATATAAAAAATGGAAAGTCAATGTATCTAACTAATTACTCCCGATGTTTCACATAACAATAGTGCTAGTTGGTGAAAGTTACTTCGGGGTCAAGAAAGGTAAAGTCAAATTTATTTGGGTTATTCGCTCGATTCCAATCGAATGCAACTGAATGCAGTATAGTATGAATTGGCGATCAGAACATATATGGATAGAACTTATAACGGAATCTCGAAAAACGAGTAATTTTTGCTGGGCCTGTATCCTTTTTTTAGGTTCACTAGGATTCTTAGTGGTTGGAACTTCCAGTTATCTTGGTAGGAATTTGATCTCTGTATTTCCATCTCAGCAAATCCTTTTTTTTCCTCAAGGGGTTGTGATGTCTTTCTATGGGATCGCGGGTCTGTTCATTAGCTCCTATTTGTGGTGCACTATTTCGTGGAATGTAGGTAGCGGTTATGACCGATTTGATAGAAAAGAGGGAAGAGTGTGTATTTTTCGTTGGGGATTTCCTGGAATAAATCGTCGCATCTTCCTTCGGTTCCTTATGAGAGATATCCAATCAATCAGAATAGAGGTTAAAGAGGGTCTTTATACTCGTCGTGTCCTTTATATGGAAATAAGAGGCCAAGGAGCCATTCCCTTGACTCGTACTGATGAGAATTTGACTCCACGAGAAATTGAACAAAAAGCTGCTGAATTAGCCTATTTTTTGCGCATACCAATGGAAGTACTTTAAAACGAACTCGAACTGAAGTAAAGAATAAATATCCTCTCAAGGTGGGGAAAAGAACTTGCTAATTCCCCTTTTTAATAAAAGGCAAGTTTCCTGATTCTTTTATACTAGAAGTCTAATCTAACTAATTAATCTAATAATTAATTTATATCTAATAATTAATTTATATCTATAAATTAATTTAATCAAACCTATCCGAACATGTATTTCGTAATACATAATTCATCTTTTTAGGCCCATGATTTTTAATCGATACCCTTTTTCTGATTATACAGTAAAAGATTTCGTTTCGAAAGAATTAATGTAAGTTTTTTGGTCTCGAAACTTAATTCGTTACTTAAAGTTAAAGTGGGTTTTGGAGTATTCATCGAAAGGAACAAATGAAAATGAAATTAGTTTGAATTTGCCCAATTGAGATATCTGAAATATATTACAAATAAAAAGGAAAGGGATAGATCCAGAGGTCACTACTTTGTTATACAACTCGTGCTTCAGAGAAATATCAGATAGAGTCGACGAATGAAGCAGGTTCATTCAAAATTCAATTCACAGATCAAAATGAAAAAAAAGAAAGCATTGGCCTCCCTTCCCTATCTTGCATCTATGGTATTTTTGCCCTGGTGGGTCTCTTTCTCTTTTAATAAATGTCTGGAACCTTGGGTTATTTATTGGTGGAATAGCAGACAATCCGAAACTTTTTTAAATCATATTCAAGAGAAAAACGTTCTAAAAAGATTCATAGAATTAGAAGAACTATTCCTATTGGATGAAATGATAAAGGAGTACCCGGAAACACATATACAAAAACTTCATATAGGAATACACAAGGAAACAATACAATTGGTCAAAGCATGCAATGAATATGATCTTCATATCATTTTACATTTCTCGACAAATATAATCTGTTTCACTATTCTAAGTGGTTATTTTATTCTGAGTAATGAAGAACTCGTTATTCTGAATTCTTGGGTTCAGGAATTCCTCTATAACTTAAGTGACACAATAAAAGCTTTTTCGATTCTTTTAGTTACTGATTTATGGGTCGGATTTCACTCGACCCGTGGTTGGGAACTAATGATAGGTTTGGTTTACAACGATTTTGGATTGGATCATAACAATCAGATTATATCTGGTCTTGTTTCCATTTTTCCAGTTATTCTAGATGCAATTGTTAAATATTGGATTTTTCATTATTTAAATCGTGTATCTCCCTCGCTTGTAGTAATTTTTCATTCAATGAATGAATAAAGAACTCATTTGATCTCATCATATTAATAAAATTAGAATCCTTCTTCCTTTATAAATAAATAGAAATTAAGCATTTAATTAAAAATTTTACTTAATTCCTTATACTTTCATCTGCTCAAGGTATTCATCGTATATTCCAGTACAATTATTCTAGTACAATGCCAGACTCGTGTATAGGTAACTATACTAGTTACCTATCTAATTTATTGTAGAAACTCCGAAATTAATGATTGGACATGCAAAATAAAAATGCTTTTTCTTGGGTAAAGGAAGGGATGACTCGATCCATTTCTGTATCGATCATGATATATGTAATAACTCGGTCATCCATTTCAAATGCATATCCCGTTTTTGCGCAGCAAGGTTATGAAAACCCGCGAGAAGCAACGGGACGAATTGTATGTGCTAATTGTCATTTAGCTAATAAACCCGTGGATATTGAAGTTCCGCAAGCTGTGCTCCCTGATACTGTATTTGAAGCAGTTGTCCGAATTCCTTATGATAAGCAACTGAAACAAGTTCTTGCTAATGGTAAAAAGGGGGGTTTGAATGTAGGGGCTGTTCTCATTTTACCCGACGGATTCGAATTAGCCCCCCCTGATCGTATTTCTCCCGAATTGAAAGAAAAGATTGGAAATTTGTCTTTTCAGAGTTATCGTCCTAATAAAAGAAATATTATTGTGATAGGTCCTGTTCCTGGTCAGAAATATAGTGAAATCATCTTTCCCATTCTTTCCCCCGACCCTGCTACGAAGAAAGATGTTCACTTCTTAAAATATCCCATATATGTAGGTGGGAACAGAGGAAGGGGTCAGATTTATCCTGATGGTAGCAAAAGTAACAATACAGTCTATAATGCTACATCAGCAGGTGTAGTAAGTAGAATAGTACGTAAAGAAAAGGGTGGATATGAAATAACCGTTGTTGATCCATCGGATGGACATCAAGTAATTGATATTGTACCTCCAGGACCAGAACTTCTTGTTTCAGAGGGTGAATCCATCAAGCTTGATCAACCATTAACAAGCAATCCCAATGTGGGAGGCTTTGGTCAGGGAGATGCAGAAGTAGTGCTTCAAGACCCATTACGGGTCCAAGGTCTTTTATTCTTCTTTGCATTTGTTATTTTGGCACAAGTTTTTTTGGTTCTTAAAAAGAAACAGTTTGAAAAGGTTCAATTATACGAAATGAATTTCTAGGTGCGGGGATTTCTTAACATCAAGTTGGTAAAAGGTGCCAAATTTTTGTCGATCCATATATATATATGGATCGACAAAAAGGGTTTGGAGATTTGTTTATACTTTTTTTTTTCGTTTTGCGGGATGCCTGGAATTCATTACTTGTATCCTATTCTTTGTACTTTGTAATAGATATACAAACGAAGAGAATACAAGGGAAGGATGGCAAACCAGAACTCTTTTGTTTAGATTGATAGGAAGTTGTGGACAAACAAAAAGAGAGAAAAGATTATAGGGGAATAATTGATTGAGCAAATAGAACTTCTTCTATTAACTTAAACTTATAACTTAGAGAAATTATTCAAACAAATTTAAATTTCAAATTATATTATTATTATATAGTAAGTTCCATTAGTAGTTTACTATAGAAGGAGAAAGAAAGAATTTGGAGGATATCTGATGCGTAGAAATCCATAGAATATTGTAGTATCCAGAGATTACTCTTTTCTTCTTGCTTCGTATCGTAAGAGTTAATTAGAGGAAGGACGGAGACTATGAATCAATCAACGGCTTCAATTCTTCAAAAACATTATTAAGAAACAAAAGAATTAGAGTAATGTTTAAAATATCAGAGTAAAAGATCCATTTTGTCATTTTTTTTCTACAAAACAAATATAATATTTTTATTATGTTGACTGTATAACTTTCCAATTTGAATTTGTATGTTATGGAATAGATCAAAGTCTTCTTATATTCTTATATCTTATAAGAGTTAAGAACTCAGCGGGACCTTACCCTCCTTTGTCTGTCTGATTAGAGTGGTAAGGTCCCGTTGAGTTCTTACTC